TTGGTGTATTGCCAAATCACGCCCCTATTGCCGCGGCTGTAGATATAGGCATTTTGAGAATACGTCTTAACGACCAATGGTTAACAATAGCTCTGATGGGTGGTTTCGCTAGAATAGGCAATAACGAAATAACCATCTTAGTAAATGATGCGGAGAAGGGTAGTGACATTGATCCGCAAGAAGCTCGGCAAACTCTTGAAATCGCTGAAGCTAACTTGAGTAGAGCTGAAGGCAAAAGACAAACAATTGAGGCAAATTTAGCTCTCAGACGAGCTAGGACGCGAGTAGAGGCTATTAATGCAATCTCGTAACTAGTTGTTGTTGGGGCGTCCGAATAAAAATCAAATAAAATAATAAAAAAGAAAAAGTAATAAAAAGAAGTTCTGTTTATACACCAAATTTTGATTCTGCCGATTGAATACAATCGGGTGTAATCGGATTTTGATGCAACGAAAAAAAATTCAATAGAATACGAGTAGCAGGGAATGGAAAAGATACAAAAAAAAAAAAAAAGTTGGGTAGAAATACTTATTAGATACTATTGACTGCGGTATCTAATAAGTTCTACCTACTATTGGATTTGAACCAATGACTCCCGCCGTATGAAAGCAATACTCTAACCACTGGGTTAAGTAGGTCGTTTATCATCACAAAGAGAAACAAAAGAGACCCGTCACATCGATGGATTAGAATTATAGATGGAATCTTACTTCTAATCAATACCTGTCTTTCGCAGGAAACAGATCAGGGATCCATCATGTTGGATCATGGAATATTCATCTTGACAAGAAATTCTATATAGATTAAAATATTTATCACAAACAAAAGGGCTGTAGCTCAGTTAGGTAGAGCACCTCGTTTACACGCGCGCCAATGTTTTTTCAGAGGAGTCCATCATGCAATCAACAGAATTTCTCTTATTGAGTTGTTGAGTTGAGAGATTTATGTCTTACTCCATGGATTCGAGGGAACAAGAGAACAATAGCCTGACAAATATTTGATTGGTCCAATTCCGGTGCCATTTTAGGCGCTAAAAAGAACCCGCCATAGATTTTATAATTGATAAGGTGAATACCCAGTCCATTCAATGCTAGGCATCATGAGTACAAGGACCTCAAAAAATCTCTTTTCGTCCTATGAACTTTAAGGTGTATGAAGTTTCATATTTGACGCTTTGGGCAGAGCGATAGAGACTCCATTTCACTTAAATTCACTTAGGTTGATCTAGGCCAGAGGCAGACCTACGTCAAGGTAATTCTTCTTTGAAACACTTTGGTATTGCTCCTGGACAGAAATACAAATACTGAATCAGAGCACGTGGAGCCATCTCGGTATCTTTCTGTGAAGAAAAAAATGGCGGACTAGCTGATATCTATATCAGTTGATGAAAGAGCCCAATGCAAAAAAAAATGCATGTTGGGTCTTTGAAACAGTTCGAATCATTTCGGTACTAATAAGTTTGATCTGTTTTACCGAGAAGGTCTACGGTTCGAGTCCGTATAGCCCTAATTTTGGAATTCATTTTTTTATTTTGTATAATTTTCATTTCCTCATTATTGTTTGTAGCTGGCCGGTTGCTTGCTCCATCGAAATAGAATCATGCCCACATGCTCGTTCTTCGGGGATCGTTTAAAGCATAAAACTAAAAAAAAATGAATGGACCCAATCGGCATTTTTCCAATTTCGGATAAACAAACCCATTCTTCTTGAGAAATCCTCGTGAGTCAATTACATACATACGAATTTTTCCTTCCTACCCACGATCAAAGAGTTAGTGATACTCTTTTTCTTTGGTATACCCTCGGTATACCCAATATAAGTGAATTTTTTAAGCCAAACTCATGACATGAGCCCGGCCAAAAACTACAATCAGACCCAAGCCGAATGGAATCAAATATCGAATAGTAAATCACACGGATCTTGGACCGGGCTATAGAATATTTATAAATATTTGTATCCCAATACAATATACTCCAACCTAATTGCTCATCGTTCCTAATTCCAATTCTACTGATGCTGACTTTATGCAAGAAGATTGAGGGTCTGTTTGAACTTGGGCGAGTTAGGAACCACCCGACTCATCGCCTTTATTTATTTTGCGGAAAAACAGCCCCTTTGTTTCAAAGATAATGAATTGGTCTGGTCTTAATGAAATCCATTAGTGTTTGCATCCTTTCGATTTCCGTGAGTTGGTTTTAGCATTTGGTCTGTTGAATCGTCGGCTAACGCGCGATTCCATTAGAAATCTGATCTATAGATCAGAGCATTTACGATTCATTCGGCTGATTCTGTCACTGTGCTGCGCCCCAGTGTATAGGTTTGCTTCAAAATCAAGATTTTTACTGATATGAAACCTAACCCATTAGTTTGTCTTACTAGTAGTTGGTCTTACTAGGTATTATTCTTATTCGATTAATATCCAGTCATTTCGGACCCATTTTGAGTACTAAAGATCGGTATTTAGAATGATTCTTTCAAGTTTCAAGACTTCGCGCTCTAA